TTTTGATCGGCTTAACCAGAAGAGATTAATTAATTTAATTTACATGAGTTTCAAACTTGAATTTTGATTACTAATCAGTTTTATCTTTTCTCCCACCTTCAGAAGAATGAAACATAGACATCCTCCGCTATCGGTATAATTTTCTGAAAGGTAACTATCTCGGTTTCATATAGAAATTCATATAGAATCTTTGAAAAAGACTTTCCTCCATTAAGAAAGGGCTTACTATCTTTGGGATCTGATGCTACACCGCTGCTTAATACCTTAGTGGATCGACTCTATCACATAAGTTGATTCCTAACTTTTATCTCATATCATGACATATAAGTAAGCAGTTCTTATTGTATCGGCCCAAAACCTCGCAAATTGATCTTTACGGTGCTTCCTCTAACAATTGGATCCTTTATCCATAGAATAAAATGGGCATATCTATTTCTTCATATTTCGGCTTATATGAAGTCTCTTTTTTTTTCTACAGCTAATAAAAATCGTTGTTTTGTACGATACTTATGTAGAAAGCCCGTTTTATTTTTGATTTGTAGTATTTAGTTTTACTAGCCTATTTTGTCTTTTTTCCTCTTTTCTATAGTGGAGATAGTCGCACGTAATGACAGATCACGGCCATATTATTAAAAGCTTGCGGTAAGAATGGATTTCGTTCGAGTGCTCGGAAATAATATTCCAAAGCTTTCGTATGTTCTCCGTTGCTTGTGTGGATAAGGCCTATGTTATAGAGTATATAACTTCGATCATAGGGGTCAATTTCTAGTCGCGTAGCTTCGTAATAATTTTGTAAAGCTTCCGCATAATTTCCTTCGGATTGGGCTGACATCCGTTACGGTCGTTCATTCTATTCAAAGAATCCCCGTTCCAGAACCGTACATGAGATTTTCACCTCATACGGCTCCTCCCTTCTGTGCATAATGATAATAATCCATGAAATCAAAATGAAATATTCTCATTATAAACTGAGAGGGGCTAGCGTTTTTACAAGAAATCTCTAGCCAACCCTACTGCAAGAGGTATTTTCTTAACACCAAGGGCGTTGGTGCTATATAGAAAAGGTAACCCCAACAATTTTTTTGTCCTCAACGCCCCCTATTTTCAGGAATTAGTCACTTCAACGGTCTTCGATGGTTATACGGGTATCCAAAGTACGAACGAGATGGATGTTTGTTGTCCCAACCATTCTTGGTAGTCCCGATCCCGATAAGGAAAGGGGATAATTTATAACAAAGTTTTTGTGTTGTTGATTCCTAGGTGTAGCGCTTCTTCCCCTATGCCGCCCATTGGTACTAGTAGAGTGGGATTGACCTGGAATACAGAACCCATAGGTGTAACCTTTCGCTTAAGACTCGAATCAAAATGAAAGCGTCTGAGGCTGCATCAATCGAGGATACACGACAGAAGGGGTTGTTCCATTTTCAAACTTCACCTTCAACAAGCGTAGGTTTATTTCAATAATAGTTTTCTTTCTATCCCGAATGAATCATATGGCTTTCTCGTAAAACTGAAAATGATAAAGAAATTCAAAAAATCAATCAAAAAATCAAATCGCACCATCTCTGTAATAGGTAAATGCTTCTTTTTCTCCTGAAGTTGTCGGAATTATTCGTAATAAGATATTGGCTACAATTGAAAAGGTCTTATCAATAAAATTTCCATTTATCCGCGATCTAGGCATAGTTAACAATCCATTCGATAATTCTTCGCATTACCTCTCGGGGGAAAAGAATCCCACAAAAAGGGAATTTACAGTACGAAATAACATAAAAACAGACTCATTCTAAAAAAAGATGTGGGCCTTCCCTTCCACTCGAATTGTTCCTTTTTCACAGGAATCAATAGGAGGAAAGGTTTCAATCCGATTGGATGTCAGCCAAACCAATGGAGTAGTATACCAATGAACAGAACTAGTTCTATTTCATCTAAGTGGAAGAATCAAGGAATTTTTCCTACAAATTAGGATACCTGGAGGAGTTAGTTTTGATTGGATTATGATCCAAAGAGGAAAAAGACTCAAATAATCGAATAATCTAATTATGATTTTATGATATGATAAAATATAGAATAACTATTTTGTGTGCATAGCGTGTATACACTATACAATCAAAATGAAAAAATCCCCGGTATGATTCCAGAATTTATAATAGATCCATGAGGTAAAAGTAAGTAGTTCTGAAACTGGAAAGAAAGCTATTTTTGAATTCCTATGGAATCATTTTATAAATATAAACACTGTCTAACTGGAATCATAGTATAAAATATGAATCCATCAGACGATTCGATTCGTTCCAATTCCTTGGTTTAATTTGGTTCGGTATAAATATTATAACCATAACAAAGGCTACTTATTGATAAAACAAAAGATATATATCTTTTGTTTTTAATGTAATGTCTTTTCTTTTAACAATAAAAAAAGATTTTTTATCCATCGAACCCCGAAGGAAGATCTTTCTTTGATGAAACGTTTTCTATTTTTTTTTTCTATTGTTTTTATAATTGATCAGGCATACCTATACTGCAATAAGATGAAGACTGCAATACTATGAATGACTCGCTATTTACTCGTTTTCTAGGTCATAATCATAAGATTCTTTAGGAGAGATGGCCGAGTGGTTCAAGGCGTAGCATTGGAACTGCTATGTAGGCTTTTGTTTACCGAGGGTTCGAATCCCTCTCTTTCCGTACCTTCCTTCACCTAATTCACGAACATTACTCACCGAAATGTATCAAATAAAATAAGAACAATTACCGGTCACTTACCTTTTTGGATCGAATTTTAAAGATTCGAATTTGCTCTATTTTCCAATTGTGGAAAACTGGGGAAATTCCCTTGGTTGACCCCGGTAAGAGAATGGGGATTTGTTGTTGTTGTTGTTGGAACTTCCATTTTATGGATGGAATTTTTTATATTTTTTGAAAAGGCTTTTTCGCGGACTCCTCGTTCATTTACCCAACCGTCGGTTGGGTAAATGCCTTTCAGTTTTTCGATGATCAAATATTTTATTTATAATTGAATTAATTATTGAATAACCTGCTTTTTTGGCTAAGTTTGCTCATTGCTGGGTTGATAAAGAAGTAAGCGTTTCAATGGGCTCTCCCAAAATCGTTTGGGCTTGATTTCCGGGCATCTTGGCGACGGCACTCTCCACCTCGTAGAGCTGAGGAAATTCTATGTCTCTATAAAATGGAGAATCTATCCATGACTGACAATTATAATCAAACTCACGTAGTAAGTTAAGCAACTCATGTAGTTCTTGATCTACATAGAATCTAAACCGAAATTAGAAATTCGGTTCTAATTTGACGAATGAATGGAATGGGAGATCGTTTATTCTCCTATTCGCGCATACACGCACCATCTGTATCCTGCTGTGTTGGACCCTCATCGCCATCCGTTTCATGTCTTTTGACAATTCCTCTCGTTCTTCTCGGATGCTCTTTTGAGCGAGCCGATCTTCAAGGGGTTCGACCCGGGCTAGGGGGAACCAAGGCTTAGTCCTGGATTGTGGCTCCCCGCGGCCAAAACCTTCGGTGAGAATCCAAACACTAAGCTGATATAACCAAAAGAAATCAAAATTCATTTTTCTAATAGATTTCTTTTTTTTTTCAATTTAAGAAAAATGACATTCATTACTATAACGATACGAAATCGTCTAGTAAATTTAGGAGGATACTTCATTGAAACCTCCTCAAATTTGTATTTTTCGATTACTCGATTCTATTTATTACTTTATGATATATATGATATATCGAATTACGATTTTTGAATTGGAAATTTACATTAATGAAAAATTAGGGCTATACGGACTCGAACCGTAGACCTTCTCGGTAAAACAGATCAAACTTATTATTATCAAAATGATTCGAACTGTTTCAAAGACCCAACGTGCATTTTTTTTGCATTGGGCTCTTTCATCAACTGATATAAATATCAGCGAGTCCGCCATCCTTTTTCTTAACAGAAAGATAACGAGATGGCTCCGCGTGCTCTGACTCTTTATTTTTATTCAGTAGCAATACCAAAGTGTTTCAAAAAAGAGTTATCTTGACGTAGGTCTGCCTTCGGCCTATATCAACCTAAGTTAAATGGAGTCTCTATCGCTCTGCCCAAAGCATCAAATATGAAACTTCATACACCTTCAAGTTCATAGGACAAAAAGAGATTTTTTTTGAGGTACTTATACTCATTATGCCTAGCATTGAATGGACTGAATATTCACCTTATCAATTATCAAATCAATGATGGGTTCTATTTCTTGGCGCCTAAATTGGGACCTCAATTGGACCAACCAACCATTTGTCAGGCTATTGTTCTCTTGTTCCTTCGAATCCATGGAGTAAGACGTCGACTTTTTACTAAGATAAATTCTGTTGATTACATGATGGACTCCTCTGAAAAAACATTGGCGCGCGTGTAAACGAGGTGCTCTACCAACTGAGCTATGGCCCTTGTGTTTGTGATAAATATTTTATCATTATATAAATTCTTGTCAAGGTGAGTATTGCATAATCTGACATGATAGCTCTCTGATCTGTTTCCTGTCAAGGGTATTGCTTAGAAATAAGATTCCATCTATAATCTATCAATGTGACGGGTTCCTTTTTTTTTTTTCTTTATGATAATAAATGACCTACTTAACCCAGCGGTTAGAGTATTGCTTTCATACGGCAGGAGTCATTGGTTCAAATCCAATAGTAGGTAGAACTTATTAGATACCGCACAGCCAATGGTATCTAATAAGTATTTCTACCCACCTTCTTTTTTTGATTTTTTTTGTATCTTTTCCATACCCTACTACTTCTTATTTTTTCGATTTTTTGAGTTGTTTCTTGTTGCACCAAAATCTGATTACACTTGATTGGATTCAATCGGTAGAATCCAAATAGAATATGGTGTATAATCAAAATTTCTTTTTCTTTATTCTTCTATATTCTATTCGGACGCACCAACAACTAGTTATAAAATTGTATTGATAGCCTCGACTCGCGTCCTAGCTCGTCGGAGAGCTAAATTTGCCTCAATTGTTTGTCTCTTGCCTTCAGCGCTACTTAAATTAGCTTCAGCTATTTCAAGAGTTTGTTGAGCTTCTTGCGGATCAATGTCACTGCCCCTCTCTGCATCATTTACTAAAATGGTTATTTCATTATTGCCTATTCTAGCGAAACCGCCCATCAGAGCTATTGTTAACCATTGGTCGTTAAGACGTATTCTCAAAATTCCTATATCTACAGCCGTGGCAATAGGTGCGTGATTTGGTAATACACCAATTTGGCCGCTATTAGTCGATAAAATTATTTCTTGCACTTCCGAATCCCAAACAATTCGATTAGGGGTCAGTACACATAGATTTAAGGTCATTTCTTCAATTTGCTCTCCACATCTAAGTTCATAGCCTTCGCGGTAGCTTCATCGATATTACCTACCAAATAAAAGGCCTGTTCCGGAAGACCATCTAATTCCCCGGAAAGGATCAGTTGAAAACCCCTAATTGTTTCTGTTAGACCAACATATTTTCCTGGAGAACCGGTAAAAACTTCTGCTACGAAGAAGGGTTGTGATAAGAAACGCTCAATTTTTCGTGCTCTTGCTACGGTTAAACGATCCTCTTCGGACAATTCGTCCAACCCAAGGATAGCTATAATGTCCTGAAGTTCTTTGTAACGTTGTGAAGTTTGCTTAACTTTTTGCGCAGTTTCATAATGTTCCTCACCAACAATTCTAGGTTGGAGCATAGTTGATGTTGAATCTAAAGGATCTACTGCTGGATAGATCCCTTTTGCAGCGAGTCCTCTTGATAGTACGGTAGTAGCATCTAAATGCGCAAATGTTGTGGCAGGAGCGGGGTCCGTCAAATCGTCCGCAGGTACATAAACGGCTTGAATAGAAGTTATGGATCCCTCTTTGGTAGAAGTAATTCTTTCTTGCAAAGAACCCATTTCTGTACTAAGAGTGGGTTGATAACCTACAGCGGAAGGCATTCTTCCTAATAAAGCGGATACTTCGGATCCTGCTTGGACGAAACGAAAAATATTGTCGATAAATAGAAGTACGTCCTGTTCATTAACATCCCGGAAATATTCCGCCATGGTTAGGGCAGTCAAGCCAACTCTCATACGAGCTCCCGGCGGTTCATTCATCTGACCATAGACTAGAGCGACTTTTGATTCCGCAATATTTTGTTCATTAATTACCCCAGATTCTTTCATTTCCATGTAAAGATCATTTCCTTCACGAGTGCGTTCGCCCACTCCGCCAAATACGGATACACCTCCATGAGCTTTTGCAATGTTGTTGATCAATTCCATGATGAGTACGGTTTTACCCACTCCGGCCCCCCCGAATAGCCCGATTTTTCCTCCACGACGATAAGGAGCTAAAAGATCCACTACTTTAATCCCCGTTTCAAAAATAGATAATTTTGTATCTAACTGTATAAAGGCAGGCGCAGATCTATGAATAGGAGATGTTGTGCGAGTATCTACAGGACCCAAATTATCAACAGGCTCTCCAAGAACGTTGAAAATTCGTCCGAGAGTCGCCCCACCAACTGGAACACTTAGAGGAGCTCCTGTATCAATCACTTCCATTCCTCTCATCAGACCATCTGTAGCACTCATAGCTACAGCTCTAACTCGATTATTTCCTAATAATTGCTGTACCTCGCAAGTTACATTAATTTGCTGGCCAACCGTATCTTGACCTTTAACTACCAAAGCGTTGTAAATATTAGGCATCTTGCCCGGTGGAAAGGATACATCCAGTACCGGACCAATGATTTGAGCAATACGCCCCAGGTTTTTTTCTTCAAGAGCGGAAACCCCAGGACCCGAAGTAGAAGTAGTAGGATTGATTCTCATAATAATAAAGTATTATATGTCGAAATTTTTTTTGCAAACAAAAATAAAAAAATGTCCGATAGCAAGTAGATCGGTTAATTCAATAAGAAATGGGAATTAGTACTCGATTTCGTTGGTACTATCCAACCGAATCCAATTCAATTGTTTACTCATTCAATGAGTGCATTTTCAAACTTAACCAACCCATTTTAAAAAATAAATATAAATATATTATTAATATAATATATATCAAAGTAGATGAATAAGAATTAAGAATTCTATATGCGGAGATGTTGTATTTCTCTATCATTATAGACAATCCCATTCATATTATCTATGGAATTCGAACCTAAACTCTATTTATGATTCATCATTTTTATGACATTGGCCGTTGTTTCTTATTTCATCATTTCTATTTACACTTATTTATTCTTTGAATAAAAAAAGAAATCCAATTATTTATATTTATACCTTTTTGTTGATTGATAAATTCCGCATATTCATATTACTATTCTATTTACTATTCTATTTTCACATCTAGGATTTACATATACAACTATAACATATATCACTCTCAAGCGTTAATTTCTTATTATTTATCTATTTATATATTTACTTTACAAATTACAAAGAAAGAAAGTAAGTAATGCGAAACTT